TTATAAAGTAAGCTAAAAAAGCTAGTGGGCTCATACCCCAAATATGATATTTATCCTTTATAAATAAAAATTTATTATTTTATTTTAATTTGATTTCTAATCATAACAATTATTATAGCCATATCAACATCTTCTATATTTCTAATTTGACTAAGAATAGAAATAAATATAATATCATTTATTCCTTTAATTTCGTCTAAAAAATCTATAATCTCTATTAATAGAACAGTCTTATATTTTATTCCTCAAGCCTTTGCTTCAGTTATTTTTATTTTTTTTATTCTAATCCAAACATTAAACTTTACATTTTTTGAAAATCTTAATATAATTATTCTTAGATCTATAATTCTTAAGCTTGGGGCTGCCCCTCTTCATATTTGATTCCCACACGCATCTGAAGGGATAACCTATACAAGCTTTTTTCTTTTAACTTCAACCCAAAAAATTATCCCCCTTCATGTACTAACACTTTTTCAAAATTGAACAATTTTACTGCCAATTGTTCTTAGAACAATAATTGGGTCTATTGGGGGTCTTAATCAATTTTCCATTCGAAAAATTCTAGCCTATTCTTCAATTACCCATTTGTCTTGAATATTAACATTAATTATACTATCAAGAATAATATGATTAATCTATCTCTTAATTTACTCCATAATTCTACTTTTTGTCATTCAATTTAATAAACAATTTAATTTAAATTATTTTTCCCAAATCAATTTTCTTTCTAAAACAAACTCTCTGTATTTTATAGTCTTACTATTAACCCTAGGGGGACTCCCACCCATACTAGGATTTTTTATAAAATGAATGACTTTAAAAATTGTAATCAACAATATAAATTTTCTAGCTGTACCCCTACTAATTTCATCACTAATTAATTTATACTTTTATAGCCGCCTTCTTTATCCACATTTTATAAAAATACAACTTTCCATTAAATGAAACATTAAAAATTTTACTAAACTCTGAAATTTTATTTTTTTAAACTTCTTAAGAATTTTTATAATTGTCCCATTAGCTTAAGATTTTAAGTTAACAAAACTGTATGCCTTCAAAGCATAATATAATTTCAATTAAATCTTAGGAATTGACCATCTTTAAACTTGCAATTTAACATTTTATTTAAACTATATGATTAGCAAAAGATTAATTTTCATAAATAAATTTACAATTTATCGCTTTTATCAGCCATTTTACCGCGATGATTTTATTCAACAAACCACAAAGACATTGGAACTATATACTTACTATTGGGGTCTTGATCAATAATAATTGGGATATCATTAAGAATTTTAATTCGAGTTGAACTTGGACAGCCTGGTTCTTTTATTGGTGATGACCAAATTTATAACGTTATTGTTACAGCTCACGCCTTTGTTATAATTTTTTTTATAGTAATACCAATCATAATTGGTGGATTTGGAAACTGGCTTATTCCAATTATACTCGGAACTCCTGACATAGCCTTCCCTCGAATAAATAATATAAGATTTTGACTTTTACCACCCTCTTTAAGTCTTTTATTAACCTCATCCATAGTAGAAAATGGAGCAGGAACTGGTTGAACAGTGTATCCCCCCTTAGCTTCAAACATATCTCATTCTGGGATATCCGTTGATCTAGCAATTTTTAGTCTACATCTAGCCGGAATTTCATCCATTTTAGGTTCTATCAACTTTATTACAACTATTATAAATATACGACCAAAAGGAATAACTCTTGAACGAATCCCACTATTTTTATGATCAACTTTAATCACCACAATTTTATTACTTTTATCACTACCTGTTTTAGCAGGGGCTATCACTATACTTTTAACAGATCGAAATTTCAACACATCTTTTTTCGACCCAGCAGGGGGAGGAGACCCTATTTTATATCAACATTTATTTTGGTTTTTTGGTCACCCAGAGGTATACATTTTAATTCTTCCCGGATTTGGAATAATCTCTCATATTATCTGTTTCCAAACAGGAAAACGCGAACCATTTGGAACCCTAGGTATAATCTATGCAATGTTAGCAATTGGTCTTTTAGGTTTTATTGTATGAGCACACCATATATTTACTGTTGGAATAGATGTTGATACCCGAGCTTATTTTACAGCAGCCACCATAATTATTGCTGTTCCTACAGGAATCAAAATTTTCAGTTGATTAGCAACACTCCATGGGACCCATATACAACATGACACCCCTCTTCTATGATCTCTAGGGTTTGTTTTCCTATTTACAATCGGAGGATTGACCGGAATTATTTTAGCTAACTCGTCAATTGATATCATTTTGCATGATACTTATTATGTAGTAGCACATTTTCATTATGTTTTATCAATAGGAGCTGTATTTGCCATTTTAGGTGGGATTACCCATTGATTCCCAATGTTTTTTGGGGTATCTCTTAACTCAATAATATTAAAAATTCACTTTTTCTCTATATTTTTAGGTGTAAACCTAACTTTTTTCCCTCAACATTTTTTAGGTTTGGCAGGGATACCACGACGATATTCTGATTACCCTGATTTTTTTGGGAAATGAAATATTGTATCTTCCATTGGATCTTTAATTTCTTTTGTAAGAGTTTTAATCTTCATTTTTATTATATGAGAAAGATTATCACACAAACGATTAATCCTTACCACACAATTCACCCAAACATCAATTGAATGACAACTTAATTATCCCCCTGCTGATCACACCTTTAACCAAATTAGTATTTTAATCAAATAGCCCCACTAATGATAACCTGAACTACCATTTCATTCCCAAATAGAAATTCCCCCATCATAGAACAACTAATTTTCTTCCATGACCATTCAATAACAGTAATTATTCTTATTACAGTCATTACCATGTACATGATTTTTAATATCATAAATAATCTCTATAGAAGACATAATCTAATAGAAGGTCAAGAAATTGAAATCCTTTGAACTATTATCCCAGCAATAATTCTTATTTATATCGCCCTCCCATCTTTACGATTATTATACTTAATAGAAGAAACATTCTTTCCTTCCATTACTACCAAAATTATTGGGCATCAATGATATTGATCATATGAATACCCTGATTTTAATTTTGAGTTTAATTCATTTCTACTACCACAAACTGAACTAAACTTATCTAACTTTCGATTATTAGATGTTGACAACCGAATAATTTTACCATTTAACACTAGTATACGTTTCCTAGTCACATCAGAAGATGTAATTCATTCATGAACTATCCCAACTCTCGGGATTAAAATAGACGCAGTTCCAGGACGATTAAATCAAATTTCATCAACTGCTAATCGTCCTGGACTTTACTTCGGACAATGCTCTGAAATCTGCGGTGCCAATCACAGTTTTATACCAATTTCTTTAGAGATCACATCATTAAAAAACTTCCTTTTCTGAATTAAACAATTTTCATTGAATGGCTGAAAAGAAAGCGCTGGTCTCTTAAACCACCCCATAGTACACGAATACTTTCAATGAAAAACTAGTTAAATTATAACATAAGATTGTCATTCTTAAATTACTAAAGTGTTTTTTTATACCTCAACTCTTTCCAATAAACTGAAATCTCTTATGTACATTATTCATAACAATTACTATTTTATCCATCATACTAGTATATTTTATCAAAATACCTAAACTAGAAACTACATTTTTAAAAAAAAATAATCTTCAAAAAATCTGAAAATGATAACAAATCTATTTTTAATTTTTGATCCATCTTCATCCACTTCTTTTCCTATAAATTGATTAAGTACTTTAATAATTCTAATTTTCTTACCCTCTATATATTGAACTATCCCATCTCGATTCCAAATCCTATGATTCTTAATTTCTTCCATACTTACAAAAGAAATAGACAATCTCTTTTTAAAAAATAAAAAAAAATACATTTTATTAATAATTTCTATTTTCTGATTCATTCTAACTAATAATTTTATAGGACTTTATCCTTACATTTTTACTGCAACAAGACACATCAACTTAACAACTATCCTAGCTCTACCATTATGACTAACCTTTATAACCTTTGGGTGGGTCAATCAAACTAACTACATATTTGCACATTTAGTTCCCCTTGGAACCCCAATAATATTATCCGTATTCATAGTGATAATTGAAACTATTAGCAATTTAATTCGCCCTTTAACTTTATCAATCCGCTTAACAGCCAATATAATTTCAGGCCACCTACTTTTATGTCTTCTTAGAGAAATTATACAAAACTATTTAACAATTAACACTATCATCCTTCCTGTAATAGCAACCCTTCTCACACTAGAAATGGCTGTTGCTATCATCCAAAGATATGTATTCATCATTTTAATCTCACTATACTTAAATGAATTGAACTAATGATAACACAACCATTTCACATTGTGGATAAAAGCCCATGACCTATAACAGGGTCAATTGCAGCATTTTCATCTATAATTGGGATAATTAATCTTATACACCTTAACAATACAAACATTTTATCCTTAGGCTTTACTATTATAATTATAACAATAATTCAATGATGGCGAGACATTTGCCGTGAATCCACCTTCCAAGGAAATCACACTTTAATTGTAGCTAAAAATATAAAATGGGGTATAATTCTATTTATCATCTCTGAAGTATTCTTTTTTATTTCATTTTTCTGAGCCTTTTTCCACAGAAGACTATCACCTAATATTGAAATTGGATCTCAATGACCACCCAAAAGAATTATCCCATTTAACCCGTTTAGAATTCCACTTTTAAACACAACTATTTTATTATCCTCAGGAATTTCTATCACATGAGCTCACCACAATTTAATTATAAAAATTTATGAAGATACTACTTTGGCCTTACTAATTACAATCCTTTTAGGATTAATTTTCACAATCCTTCAAGGGTGAGAATATATCCAAGCTTCATTTAGAATTTCAGATTCAATCTATGGAACCACATTTTTTGTATCAACAGGGTTCCATGGTCTTCATGTAATTATCGGGACATCATTTCTAAGAATTATATTAGCTCGAATCCTAATAAATCACATATCAAACAACCACCACGTTGGATTTGAAGCAGCAGCTTGATACTGACATTTCGTTGATGTAGTCTGATTATTCTTATATACATTTATCTACTGATGACCATTTTGTTTTATTAGTATAAAAAGTACACCTAATTTCCAATTAGAAAGTTTTTCTAAAAATAAAACAATTCTTTATTTAACTATAATTTTTTTCTTGACCATAATAATTTTCATTTTAGGAAACTTAACTAAAAAAAAATTTTTTCTAAAAAAAGAAAAAAACACCCCATTTGAATGTGGATTCGACCCCTTTTCTGTCTCTCGTAACCCCTTTTCAATTCGATTTTTCATAATTTCAATTATTTTTATTATTTTTGATATTGAAATTATTATCATCCTCCCATTCCCCATTCTATACAATCTTTTACAAATAAAAACCATTATAATAATAATTATTATTTTCCTAATTATTTTAATAGGATTAATTTATGAATGAAAAAATGGAATAATTAAATGATTATAGAGTAGTATTTAAAATCCATAAAATCTAACTTGCACTTAGAAATTGCTAAAGCCTACTCTAAGAATGAAGCAATTTTGCAATCAGTTTCGACCTGAATAAATGGAAAACCCCCATTCTTATTAATAGAAGCCAAAATAGAGGCTATTCACTGTTAATGAATAAATTGACTAATCCTATTAAAGCTAAAAACCAGGCTGCTAACCTGATAATAATGACACTCATTTAGCTTTTATTTTTATAGTGTATAAAACACATAACATTTTCAGTGTTAAATAGCCAATGCTAAAAATAACCTTAAACTAATATCTTAATATTTTCAATATTACATTTTTATTAAACTATAAGATTTAAAAATTAAGTAGTAAAAGGACAATAAAAAATGTAAATAAGCTTTTGAATCTTCTTACCTGAATTCACTGAAATACTAACACAAACAATAATTTAACCTTAAAAATACCCTGAGGCCCAACCTCCTCCACTCAACTTCTATCAACTTTTGATAAATGCCCTCTAATAAACACTATATTCAAAAATAAAGAACCAGAAAAAGTAGATAAGAACCATATACTTCTTAAGAAATTGTTAACCTTAGTACTTAATTTCCCAACTCTATCAAAATACACAACAAAAAAAATTCAAATACCAATTAATAAAATTGCAATATTAATTATCCTTAAATTTATAAATACTAACCCTACTTCATAATTTGGAAACAAAACTCATCTAAATATAGATCCAAACACTAAAACCATTAACCCCATAAAAAAAATAGGAACCTCTATCCAATTTGACCATCTAATATAAAAATCAACTAACTTTCCAGACTCCCTCCACATAATATAATACATTACACGAAGAGAATAAATGCATGTACAAATTGTTGCAATAATTATTACCAAAATTACAAAGAAATTACAGTTTTTTTCATAAATTTTTTCTAAAATAAAATCCCTAGAATAAAAACCTCTCAAAAATGGAACCCCAAATAAAGATATATTAGCTACACTAAAGCTCACTCTAACTATAGGTCTTGCATTTCTAAACCCCCCGAAAAAACGAATGTCTTGAATTCCCAACGAAGAATGAATTATAAACCCCGCACATAAAAAAAGTATCGCCTTAAACACCGCATGAATTAATAAATGAAAAAAAGCTAAATCTCCCTGACCTAAAGAAAGAGCTGTTATTATTAAACCAAGCTGGCTTAACGTTGATAAAGCAATGATTTTTTTTAAATCTGTCTCCAAAATAGCTCTCACCCCAGCCATTAAAGACGTTGCTAAAGAAATATACAATAAAAATTTAGAAAACATTTCAATCTGAAAAAGAAGACTTAATCGAATCAGCAAATATACCCCAGCTGTAACCAAAGTAGAAGAGTGTACCAAAGCAGAAACTGGAGTGGGAGCAGCCATTGCTAATGGCAATCAAGCAGAAAAAGGAATCTGTGCTCTTTTTGTTATACCAACAAAAATTATTATAAATCCCACTAACACAAAAAATTCATCTTGTTTATAAAAATCCAAAACCCCAAAATTCAACATATATACCAAAGAAAGCAAAATTATTACATCTCCAATCCGATTTCTTAAAACAGTTATTATCCCAGCTCTATTGGAATTATAATTTTGATAAAAAATTACAAGAACATACGAAACAAAACCCAAACCATCTCAACCCACCAAAATCATTATTAAATTAGGACTTACAACCATAATCAATATAGATCCAATAAATATTAAAACACCATAGCAAAAATAAATTTTTAACTTATCTTCCTTCATATAATCATTTCTATAAATAACTACTATTCCAGAAATCAACAAAACAACACTACAAAATATTACTCTTATTCAATCAAAAAGAAAAAAAAGTTTAAATTCAAAATTTCCAGAAGAAAACAAATTATACTCAACAACCACAACCCTTAAACTTACTAAAAAATTAAAACCCTTAATTAAAAAACACAATCTTATTGCCACCAATAACAAACCTCACTGAAAAAAAATTACCTAATGCAAAACTTCTTTAAATCCACAATTTAATATTTTTATTATAAACTAATTAAGTAAAATCACTCTGAAAAAAACTCTACCCTAAAAATTCAAAATACCAAAGGAATCAAATGAAAAAATATCAACAACAATTCCCGTAAATCCATCATCTTTACAGCAAACAAAAACCAACCCCTCCCATGATTAATATATCTATATATATATAAAGAGTAACCAGCTGTTAAAAAGGAAATTAAACCCACAGGAATAATAACTAAAAATCTTCACTTTATTATGCTACCAATTAGAAAAATCTCCCCACCTAAATTTATTGAAGGAGGAGCCGCCATATTTACAACTCTAAATAAAAACCACCATAAAGAAAAAAAAGGAAAAATTACTCCGATTCCTTTTAACAAAATTATTCTCCGTGTAAAAACACGCTCATAAAAAAAATTTGCAAGACAAAACAAACCCGAAGAACATAAACCATGTCCCAACATTATCAATAAATTTCCCCAAAAACCCCAATTAGATATTCTTAAAATCCCCCCTAAAGATATTCCTATATGACACACAGATGAATAAGCAATTAAAGCCTTTACATCTACTTGACACAAACAAACCAATCTAATCACTACTCTCCCAAGAAGAGCAACTCTTATAAAAAAATAACTAAACCTTAAAATTTCCTGTAAAAAAAAGAAAACCAACCGAACCATCCCATAAACACCTAATTTTAGCAAAACCGCTGCCAAAATTATAGAACCTGACACAGGTGCCTCAACATGCGCCTTTGGTAGCCAAATATGAAACATGTACATTGGCATCTTAACCAAAAACCCCATCACTCCTATTAATATCAACACAAACCCTGTATTAAACTCTATTCAGTAAATATATACCAAGCTAAAATTTTTTAATAATAAAATAAATACTAACAAAGGGAAAGAACCAAATAAAGTGTAAAATAATATATAAAGACCTGCCTGTAATCGTTCAGGTTGCGTACCCCAACCTATAATAATCATTACAATTGGAAACAATACACTCTCAAAACATAAATAAAAAAAAAACAAATTATTTACTGAAAAACACAACAATAAAAATACCACCATCATGAAAATATAAAACTTAAATATCTTCCCTGAAAAAATATTTAAATTTATACTCGCTAACAATATTAACATTCTAACCCACATTCTTAACTCAATTATTATAAAACCCAATAAATCAATGTTTAAAAAATTTCCAACATATATCACCCCTACCATACCCCATTCTATCTTTATAACTATCCTTATAGTAAAAAACATTAATACCACAATTATTTCTACCATAGAAAAAAGCCAAAAAAAACTCAATAATCCAACCAAAATTATCAACAACTCTAACATCTTAATAAATTCATCATTCGAATCTTATCTCTTCCATAAAAATAAACTCTTAGTACTAAAACTCTCAATCCCATCCCAGCCTCACAAACCACCACAATTATAAAAATAATTAAAACTAAAAAAAATTTTCTAATTCCACAAATAATAAAAACATTAACTATTACACCTAAATACATAAATTCTAATCTTAACATAATTAATAAAATATGCTTTCGATTTATTAATAATCTAAAACTTCCCGAAAGAAACAAAAATATTCTAACTAAAAACATTAGTTACTATAATAGTTTAAAAAAAACAAAGGTTTTGTAAACCTTAATTGATTTTCTTATAGTTTCAGAAAAGACTTCTCATCCTAAATCTCCAAAATTTACATAATTTTTATACTATTTTCTGAAATAAAACTATTAATAATAGCTTCAATTTGATTTATCGCCTCAACTCACCCAATCTCCATAATCTTAATCCTAATTTTTTCAACCCTTCTTATAAACTTTTGTATCTATACACAACTTAAAAACACCTGATTTCCCTTAATAGTTACTCTTCTAATTCTTGGAGGAATATTAACAATCTTTCTATATATTACAAGTTTAACACCCAACAAAAAATTCTACATAAGAAAACTTCCAATCCTATTAAGAATAACACTATTTTTAATTAAAACCAAAACCAACCTTTATATAAGTTTTCATCAAAATCAAATTTCCAGAATATTTTCAAATTCTTTAGAATCTCTTATTATTATCATAATAATCTATTTACTTATAACACTAGTCGCTATTATAATAATAATCAAAGCATCCATAGCCCCAATAAAATCCAGCAGCTAATGACAATTCGAAAAAAAAACATTTTTAAAATTATCAACAGCACCTTAATTGACCTCCCAACACCTTCAAATATTTCATATATATGAAATATAGGATCGCTTTTATTTTCATGTTTAGTAATTCAAATTATTACCGGAATTTTTCTATCAATACACTTTTCTAGAGATATCACAACAGCCTTTTCAAGAATCTCTCATATTATACGAGATGTAAATTCTGGATGAATAATCCGAGTAACCCACGCAAACACTGCATCATTTTTCTTTATTATTCTTTATACTCATATCGCACGAGGATTATTCTATTCCTCTTTTAATTTAAAAGGGCCTTGGTTATCTGGAATCATAATTATTTTCACCCTAATAGCAACTGCATTCTTAGGATATGTTCTACCATGAGGACAAATATCATTCTGAGGAGCAACAGTAATTACAAATCTTCTATCAGCCATCCCCTATATAGGAACATCGATTACCCATTGAATTTGAGGTGGCTTTTCAGTTGATAACCCAACCTTAACACGATTTTTCACACTTCATTTTTTATTCCCTTTCATTTTAACAATACTAATTATCATTCATATCTTCTCTCTTCATGAAACTGGTTCATCAAATCCACTAGGAATCCCTAACAACATTGATAAAATCCCATTTCACCCATACTTTACATTAAAAGATATTTTAGGACTATTTACAATATTAACCATTCTATTTACAATTGTTATAATTTACCCTTTTATATTCTCAGATTCTGAAAACTTTCTTGAAGCCAATCCATTAATCACACCCCCACATATCCAACCAGAATGATACTTTTTATTTGCCTATGCAATCCTACGCTCAATTCCTAACAAACTTGGAGGTGTGATAGCACTGTTTCTATCCATTTCCATCTTAGCTCTCCTTCCCCTTTCCATAAAAACTAAATTTAAAACCTTATCGATACACCCTATAAAAAAAATTATATTTTGAATCTTCATTAACACATTTGTACTTCTTACATTTATTGGTGCATGCCCAGTAGAAGCCCCATTTGTTATAATAGGACAAATTCTAACAATATTTTATTTCCTTTTTTTCATTTTAAAATTTCTAATTTAGACATTTTAACTATTTAAGTATATATTTTGAAAATATAAAAAAGAATTTCTCTAAATGTCTTTCTAAAAATGACACAAACAAAATAATAAAACATAAACCTAATCACTATTAAAATATAGAAAAAAAATATTCTACACGGCAAAACAACCCTCCATGCCACCATCATTAAAAAATCATACCGAAAACGAACTAAAGTTCCTCGAATTAATAAATACAAATACATAAATATTAGCAACAATAAACTTATATATCCCAACCCTCCAAAAAATATAATACATCTCAATATTCTTATAAAAATAATATTTCCATACTCAGAAATAAATAACATTGCAAATCCATACGACCCATATTCAACATTAAAACCAGATACCAACTCTGATTCCCCCTCACATAAGTCAAAAGGAGATCGATTAACCTCAGCAAATCTAGAAATCATTCATAAAAAAAACAAACCAGTCATCCCCCAAACTATTCAAAACTTTTCCTGAAATTCACTAACAACCATAATATTATATCTCCCACTAAAATAAATAATTCCTATCAAAACAAAAGACATTCCTACTTCATAAGAAATAACCTGAGCTAACCCACGAAATGATCCTAATAATCCATATTTTGAGTTTGAGGCCCAACCTCCTCCCAAAATTACATAAACCCCAAGACTTGATACACACAAAAAATAAATTAAACCATACTCAATCTCCACTTGATTCTTACCTCAATAATATAAAATCCAACCTATTATTATTAAAATTAAAGAAATTACAGAAATCCACATATATATATAAATATTCATAAATTTTATAAAATTTATTTCTTTACAAAATAACTTTACTGCATCAGCAAAAGGTTGAAACATTCCAATAATCCCAACCCTATTAGGGCCTTTTCGAAGATGAATATACCCCAATACCTTTCGTTCAAGCAAAGTAAAAAAAGCAACTCTTACCAATACCATTAACAACAAAATAAAATTACAAAACAACATCACTATTAAAGGAATTTTCATTAAGGAAGCTTAAATTCCTTGCATTTATCTGCCACTTTAACATCTTATTAACTGGTAAACCATCTTCAAATTCTAAATTTGATACAATTAATCTGCCAAGCCAACAACTAACATTGCAACTAATAAACCTTAATAAAAAATTTTTAGTTCTTCATTCCTTTCGTACTACAAAAACCTATATCATAATTTGGATAGAAACCAACCTGGCTTACGCCGGTCTGAACTCAGATCATGTAGGAATTTAAAGGTTGAGCAAACCTCCTTTTATAACTTCTTCACTAATAAAGGTATCCTAATCCAACATCGAGGTCGCAATCTACTTTATCTATATGAACTATCCAAAGTAATAACGCTGTTATCCCTAGAGTATTTTATTTAATATATCAATAATATTGGATCCAATATCATATCTTTAAAGTTTCTAAAAATTTAAAAATCGCCCCAATTAATTAAAAACTTATCTAAAATTTTTTTAAAAAAGCCTAAAAAAAAGCTTTTTAAAAAAATTCATAGGGTCTTCTTGTCCTAAAATTTCATAAAAACTTTTTCGTTTTTAAATTAACTTCAATTTTAAATAAAAAAAAAGCCTATTTTTGTTAAACCATTCTCTTAGCACTCAATTAAAGTCTTATTTCAATACCTTCGTATAGTCATAATACCACAGCAATTTAATATAATCATTGAGCAGGTTCTACATCTTATAATCTCAAGATACAATGTTTTTGATAAACATTCCAAAAAACTATTTGCCGAGTTCTTTTTTATTTTTTAACTCCCCATCAATAAATTTAACTTTAATAAAGTTATTTAATTATACTAATTATAACATTAATCCTTACAAGAATAAAATTTATTGAAAAATATAAAGTTTTTATAAAAATCAAAAAAAAATTTTTTTGTTACAAAAAAAAGTAAATTTTAAACCTTCACTATATCCTAAAATTCATATAAAAATAATTTCCTAGCTTGTCCCAGAAAATAAAACTTATGAATTTATCCAATAACACAACTCATAAAAAAATATCTAATTTTCAAAATTTAACCAGATATATAATCTTACGAATAAAATTTCATTTCTATAAAAAAATTCTCTTAATCTTTAAAATGATTAAAACTATTTTTTATAGCTCAAGATTTTTCGGGATATCAAAAACTTTAAATTCATTAGCTAAACCCTAATACAAAAGGTACAAAATTTTTTACTTTCAAAAAAACCTTAAAAAATTCCTTCACAGTACTGTTCACTATTGTTAACCAAAATATCTTTTCAATTACAAATTTAAAATGTCTAATTAATTAAAAAAACAATTTAATTCTTTTTAGAATGGCATAAAGCTTTTTTTCTTTGTAAAAGAAATATCAAATGATTACAATCCAAAAAACACCTTCCGGTACTTTTACTTTGTTACGACTTATCTCATCTCTGAGAGTGACGGGCGATATGTGCATATTTTAGAGCTAAATTCAACTAAACATTATAATTCAAATTTACTTTTAAATCCTAAACCCTATTTTCAAAAACTCATATATAAATAAAAGTAATTTATTTCAACCTTAAATTTTTGCTGCATTTTGACCTAACATTCTTACAAAATATAATTCTAATCATTAACTAATCAACATTATTCTATGATAGCGATATACAAACTGCTTAACCAATCCAAGTAAGATCCCTGAGCTTTATCCATTAAAGAATAAATTCCTCTAAATAGCTTAAAATACCGCCATAATCTTTAGATTTCAAAACTTAAAAAATACTACCAACTTAAAGTTCTTGAATAATAGGGTATCTAATCCTAATTTAAACCAAAATTCATTTAAAACAAACTTATAAATTTAAACACTAATTTCACCCACATGTAAAAACTTATCATAAAATTTTATTATTATAATATTAATATTTTCTCTCAGCCTGTATAACCGCGGCGGCTGGCACAGGCTTCGCCTGAGATAATTTTAAACCTATCTTTGAATTACAAACCAAATAATTATATCTTCTATATAATTTCGTTTACTTAATAACATAAAGAGCTTAAATAACAAATATTATTTACTATATAAATACTTTCTCTTCTCTCTATAGTTTTTTTAAAATTTTACTATAGAGAGAAGAGATAATTCTAAAAAAGCATTCCCGTTGCTAACTTTAATATATATATATTGTATATATGATAAGTTTTAATGCTTACACAGGTAAGCATGAAATTTGTTTTAATTTTTATTCTTGCAGGGATTTATTTTCTATTCTTCTGCAATTAGACAGCGGAGCATAAATGAAATTCAGCAAAGAGCTTGCTTTGCAATTCAGGCCTACAATCCCACAATTAGATGAGATTTGTGTCTGCGTGCTCCCAATTGGAAATAAATGTAATAATATTTTAAAAAACAAAAATTAACAAACTTATCAAATAAAATGCCTGAAAAAGGAGTATTCTGATAGAATAATTTATGTACAACCAGTACTTTTATTAATTTTAATGAAAATGATTCATTTCTTTTAAACTCAAAATTTAATGTGCCATACACCAAAAA